GTTCCCGTAGTTGAGAACAACAATGGCTTTTCAAGCCGTAGTCCTTGGGGTCTAACCAAGCGGGAATAGATGACTTATTTTGTGATTTTTCTTGGGGTTTGTTTTATGCTGGGGGTTTTGGCAGTGGCATCTAACCCTTCGCCGTATTATGGTGTGGTGGGGTTAGTGGTGGCGTCTGTAGTAGGATGTGGGTGGTTGGTAAACTTGGGTGTTTCTTTTGTTTCTTTGGCGTTGTTTTTGGTGTATTTAGGGGGGATGTTGGTGGTCTTTGTTTATTCTGTGTCTTTGGCTGCAGATCCGTATCCTGAGGCTTGGGGAAGTTGACGGGTATTGGGCTATGGGGTAGGTTTTGTTTTGGTAATTTGTGTGGGAGTGGTTTTAGGGGGGTTTGTGGATTTTTGAAAGGTTGGGGTAGTTACTGTTGATAGTGGGGGTGTGTCTTTTGTTCGGTTGGATTTTAGTGGGGTAGCAATGTTTTATTCGTATGGGGTTGGGTTATTTTTGGTTGCTGGGTGAGGTTTGTTGTTGGCGTTGTTTGTTGTGTTAGAGCTTGTGCGTGGGTTGTCTCGGGGGGCGATTCGGGCGGTTTAGGGGTCTCAGAAGGTAGTTTATTTAAAACATCGGCTTTGGGAGCCGGAGAAGGAGGTTTAAATCTTTCCTTTCTGAGTTACTCTAAGAAGGGTGAAGTCTTCAGTTTTTGGTTTACAAGACCAATGTTTTGTGTTAAACTATTAGAGTATTTTAGTGATTTAGTATTTTGTTTTCTAGTATTCCAATTATGGGGAAGAGGATGAGTAGGATGGTGAAGTAGGAGAGGGATGCTATTTGGCCGATGATGATGAATGGGTGTTCTACTGGTTGGCTTCCGATTCAGGTTAGGATTAGTAGGTTTGCTACTAGAAGTCAGAATAGGGTTTGGGAAAGTGGGCGGAATGTTATGGTTCGTTGTTTAGATTTGTGGAGGAAGGGGATTAGAAGGAGGATAAGTACTGAGGCTGCAAGGGCAAGTACGCCTCCTAGCTTATTTGGAATTGAGCGTAGGATGGCGTAAGCAAATAGGAAGTACCATTCGGGTTTAATGTGTGGAGGGGTTACTAGGGGGTTGGCTGGAGTAAAGTTTTCTGGGTCACCTAAAAAGTTTGGGGAAAATAGGGCTAGGGTGAGGAATGGGGTAAGTATCAGTGTTAGTCCTAGGATATCTTTGATAGAGTAGTATGGGTGGAATGGGATTTTATCAGAGTCAGATGAGATTCCTAATGGGTTATTTGAGCCTGATTCGTGTAGGAATGTGAGGTGGATGATAGTGATTCCTGCGATTAAGAATGGGAGGAGGAAGTGGAGGGCGAAGAATCGGGTTAGGGTAGGATTGTCAACTGAAAAGCCTCCTCAGGCTCATTCTACTAGGGTTTGGCCGATGTAGGGTACAGCTGAGAATAGGTTTGTGATGACGGTAGCACCTCAGAAGGATATTTGGCCTCATGGTAAGACGTATCCTACGAAAGCAGTGGCTATTAGTGTGAGAAGCAGGATTACTCCTGTGTTTCAGGTTTCTTTGTAAAGGTAGGAGCCGTAATATAGGCCTCGTCCGATGTGGAGGAAGATGCAGATGAAGAAGAATGAGGCGCCGTTTGCATGGAGGTTTCGAATGAGTCAACCATATTGTACGTTTCGGCATGTGTAGGCTACGGAGGAGAAGGCAAGAGAGGTGTCTGCTGTATAGTGTATTGCTAGTAAAAGGCCGGTGAGAATTTGGGTTGTAAGGCAGACTGCTAGTAGGGAACCGAAGTTTCATCAGGCAGAGATGTTTGATGGGGCGGGTAGGTCGATTAAGGAGTTGTTGATTATTTTTAATAGGGGGTGTGATTTTCGGATATTGGGTGCCATTATTTTATTTTTGGGTAATTAGGATTGTTGTGAGGATTGTAAGGGCGAAGGATCCTAAATAGGATTTAATTAGGCCTGTGTGGAGTATGGTTGAGGTTTTGCTTATAATGAGGTGTAGGTTGGCGAGGCCTTCAGGGCCTATTTTTTTGTACCATGCTATATCAATTAGGTGGGATGCAATTTTTTGTCCGGTGTGGAGAAGAGCTAGGGGGTTGATTCGATGTATAAGTGGGTTGAAGTAGCCTAGGGAGGAGGAAAAGTTTATGAGGGGGTTTTGTTTAGGGAGGATGAGGGAGTGCATTGAGTTTGAAAGTTCGAGGGCAAGGATAATTCCAAGGGCTGTGACAATGATGGCAGCGGTTTTTGTGATGGTAGGTATGGTTATTGGGGGTGTTTTGAGGGGAAGGATGAGGGATGAGATTAGTAGGCCTGCCATAATGCTGCCTAGGGCTAGTCGGATGATTGGTAGGGTGGCTGAAGGGGTGTTTTCGTTGATGGGGGCGATTGTTGGAGTTCGGGTGTGTCCTGTTTGGACTAGTAGGGCTATGCGGATGCTGTAGGTTGCGGTGAAGGATGTGGCGAGTAAGGTGAGTAAGAGGGCTCAAGTGTTGACGTATGAGGTGTTTAGGCTTTCGATGATTAGGTCTTTTGAGTAGAAGCCCGCTAGGAAAGGGGTGCCTATTAGAGCAAGATTGCCGATGGTAAGGCAGGAGGTGGTTATTGGGAGGGTTTTTTGTAGGGATCCCATTTTGCGAATGTCTTGTTCTCCATTTAAGTTGTGGATGATTAGGCCAGAGCATAAGAATAGTATAGCTTTAAAGAAGGCGTGGGTTGAAATGTGGAGGAAAGCTAGTTGGGGGAGGTCTAGGCCAATTGTAACTATTATGAGGCCTAGTTGGCTTGAGGTGGAGAAAGCAATGATTTTTTTGATATCATTTTGGGTAAGGGCGCATGTTGCAGCAAAGAGTGTTGATAGGGCACCTAAGCATAAGCATATTGTTAGGGCTGTTTTGTTGGATGTTAAGAGGGGGTGAGTACGGATGAGTAGGAAAATTCCGGCTACTACTATTGTGCTGGAGTGGAGTAGAGCGGAGACGGGGGTTGGGCCCTCTATAGCTGCTGGGAGTCATGGGTGGAGGCCAAATTGGGCGGATTTTCCTGTAGCAGCTAGGATTAGGCCTAGGAGGGGGAGGGTAGGTGTTTGGTTTGGTGAGATAGTTTGTTGGATTTCTCAGGTGTTTAGTGAGGATGCTAGTCATGCTATGCTTAGGATGAGGCCAATGTCTCCGATTCGGTTGTAGATTATGGCCTGTAGTGCAGCTGTATTGGCTTCGGCTCGTCCTTGTCATCAGCCGATGAGGAGGAATGATATGATTCCTACTCCCTCCCACCCTACGAATAAAAGAAATATGTTATTTGCAGAGGTTAGTGTTAGTATGGCAATGAGAAAGATGAGGAGGTAGGTGAAGAATTTAGTGATAAATGGTTCTGAGGCCATATATCATGTTGCGAATTCTAGAATTGATCAAGTTACAAATAGTGCGATGGGGAGGAAGATTATGGAGTATATATCTATTTTTAGGGAGATTGGAATTTTGAAGTTTGGGATAAGTTGTCATTCTCAGTGGGTGGCAATGCTTTCTATTCCTGAGTGGATGAAGATGGTTGTTGGGATGAGGCTAATTGTGAATGCGGTTTTGACGGTTTTGGTAATGGATGAGGGGGAGTTTTTTAGTTTTAGTAGGGGGATAATGGTGACGGGAGTAAGGAGGATAAGTAGTGTTAATGGTGTGAGGGTATTAAGAAGTAGTGCTGGGCTCATTACTTTTACTTGGATTTGCACCAAGATGGGTGGTTCCTAAGACCAACGGATTACTCTTATCCTTTAAAAGTTAAGGGGGCCGAGGTTTAAGGCTCGGATGCAGGAATTAGCAGTTCTTGCTGGTTTAGACCACCCCTCGGCGAACAAGGAGGTTTGAACTCCTATTTCTAGAATCACAATCTAATGTTTGGGTTAAACTATGTTCGCATAGGGGGGTTCCCGAGATAAGTTCTGGTTTGAGGGTGAGTGCTAGTATGGGGATGATATGGAGGGTTATAAGGAGGTGTTCTCGAGTGTTTGAGTTGGGGATTGTTGTAATGTGGGTTGGTAAGGTGCCTCGTTGGGTTGAGAGTAGTATGTAGAGTGTGTAAGAGGCGGTTAGAAGTGTTGCGATTCCGGTTAGGATGATGGTGGGGGAAGATCAGTTGAAGAGGGCGATTATAATTGTTAGTTCTGCTATGAGGTTGGTTGTTGGAGGTAGGGCTATGTTTGTTAGGTTGGCTAATAGTCACCATACTGATATAAGTGGTAGAAGGGGTTGGAGACCTCGTGTGAGGATGAGGATGCGGCTATGTGTTCGTTCGTAGTTTGTGTTTGCTAGGCAGAATAGGAGGGAGGAGGTGAGTCCATGGGAGATTATGAGGATTATTGCTCCTGAAAATGATCACTGGGTCTGGATTATGCTTGCAGCAATTACTAGACCTATGTGGCTTACAGATGAATAGGCAATGAGGGATTTTAGGTCTGTTTGGCGTAGGCAGATGGAGCTTGTTATTAGGGCACCTCATAGGGCCAGGGTGAGGAAAGGGTAATGTAAGTAGTTTGTGGACCCCATCAGTAGGGTAACTCGTATGATGCCATATCCACCTAGTTTTAGTAGGAGGGCGGCAAGTAATATTGAGCCTGCAATGGGCGCTTCTACGTGGGCTTTAGGTAGTCATAGGTGTAGTCCGTATAGGGGTGCTTTGACTATGAATGCTATTAGGAGGGCTAAGCTCGATAGTAAGTTTGTTCATGAGGTGGGTGGGTTTGGGTGTGTGAGTTTGAGGATGGGCAGGTGGAGAGTTCCAGTTTTTGTGTGAAGGTAGAGGATGGAGATTAGTAGGGGCAGTGAACTGATGAGGGTGTAGAATAGAAGGTAAATGCCTGCACTAAGTCGCTCTGGTTGGTTCCCTCAGCGTGTAATTAAGATGAGAGTTGGGATTAAGGTTGCTTCAAATGAGATATAGAACAGTATGAGTTCTGATGCTGAGAAGGCTAGGATGATGAACGGTTGGATAATGATTAGGGTGGAGATAAATATTCGTTTTCGTTCGTAGGGTTCGTGTTGTAGGTGGCCTTGGCTAGCTATGATTATGAGGGGGAGGAATCAGCAGGAGAGGATTAAAAGGGGGGTTGAAATTTGATCAGTGCTTGTTCAGGGGGTTAGGTTTTTTGTGGGATAATATGATGGGGAAAATCAGTGTAGGCTAATTGAGGCGATTAGGAGGCTGTGTATTGTGGTGTTGGTTCATATGGATTTTGTTGGGGATAGGAGGGCTGTGGGGAGGAGTATGATTGTTGGTAGAATAATTTTTAGCATTGTAGGAGGTTTAGGTTGTGCAAGTGGTCGGAGCCATGTGTTCGTGTGGAGGCTACTAGTATAGCTAGGCCTGTCCCAGCCTCGCAAGCTGAGAAGGCTAGTATAAGGATGGGTACGAGGGTGAATGATGGGGTTTGGTTTTCTACTGGTCAGGTTGAGAGGGGGATGAATATAGATAGTATTATGCTTTCTAGGCATAATAGGGCAGAGATGAGGTGCGTTCGGTGGAATGCTAGTCCTAGGCTGCTGAATGTAAATGCGGAGTAGAAGCTAAAGTGTAGGGGAGACATGAGAAAGTTATAGATGGGGGCTATAATTTGCTGGGCCGAAACCAGCTGTCTTGGTTAGACTAACTTTCTGTTATTCTGCCCACTCTAAGCCGCCTTGTGTTCATTCGTAGATGAGACCTAGTGTGAGGAGGGTGATGATGGTGGTGGCTCAGGTGAGGGTTGTTATTGGGTATGTAAGTTGGATGGCTCATGGAAGGGGAAGAAGCAGGGCAATTTCTAAATCGAATAGGAGGAACAAGATGGCTACTGAGGAAGAATCGAATTGAAAATGGGAGTCGGGCTGATCCTAGTGGGTCAAATCCACATTCGTATGGCGATAGTTTTTCTGTGTCTGGAGTTATTTGGGCGAGTCAGAAGTTTATGGTGGTTAGTGCAACACTTAAAATGAAGGACAGGGATAGTATAAATGTGAGTGTATTCATTGCTCTTCTCTGGGCTAATACCAGATTTAAAAGATTGGAAGTCAGTTGTATTGAGTATACTAGAAGAGCAAGATCCTCATCAGTATATGGATATATAGAGGAAGAGTCAGATGATGTCTACGAAGTGTCAGTATCAGGCTGCTGCTTCGAATCCGAAGTGGTGGTTTGATGTAAAGTGGAATTTGATTAGTCGTAGGAGGCAAACTGTTAGGAAGGATGATCCGATAATTACGTGTAATCCGTGGAATCCTGTAGCGACGAAGAAGGTAGAGCCATAGACGCTGTCAGCAATTGAGAAGGAGGCTTCATGGTATTCTATTGCTTGGAGGGCAGTGAAGTAGAATCCCAGGAGGATGGTGAGGGTAAGTGCATGGATAGCTTGTTTTCGATTTCCTTCTGTGATGCTGTGGTGAGCTCATGTCACGGTGACACCTGAGGCTAGGAGGATTGCTGTGTTTAGAAGAGGCACTTCGAGGGGATTTAGGGGCTTGATTCCTGTTGGAGGTCATTGACCTCCTAGTTCTGGTGTTGGGGCCAGGCTAGAGTGGAAAAAGGCTCAGAAAAATCCTAGAAAGAAGAAGGCTTCTGATGTGATGAATAAGATTATTCCGTATCGTAGGCCTTTCTGAACAGTTGGGGTATGATGACCTTGGAAGGTACTTTCTCGGACTACGTCTCGTCATCATTGTAATATAACTAGGAGTATGGAGAGGAGGCCTGCTGTTAATAGAGCGGTTGAGTTGTAGTGGAATCATATGATTAGGCCAGATGTGGTTAGTAATGCTGCAGCTGCGCCGAAGATTGGTCAAGGGCTTGGGTCGACTATGTGGTAGGAGTGTGCTTGGTGTGCCATTAAATGTTTTCTTGTAAGTAAAGGCTTAAGAGGAGGACAAAGACATAGGCTTGGATTATTGCCACTGCTACTTCTAGGATTGTGAGAAGAAATAAAATGAGTGCTGTGAGAGCAGAGACTGATGGTATCATAGGTAGTAGAACAATTGTAGCTGTGGAAATGAGTTGGATAAGTAGATGGCCGGCTGTGAGGTTTGCTGTTAGGCGTACTCCTAGGGCTAATGGTCGGATAAGTAGGCTAGTTGTTTCGATAATGATTAGGGCTGGGATTAGTGGTGTTGGTGTTCCTTCGGGAAGGAGGTGTCCGAGGGAGGCAGAGGGTTGGTTTCGCAGGCCGGTTAGTAGTGTAGCGAGTCATAGTGGAAGGGCTAGGGCTATGTTTATTGATAGTTGAGTAGTAGGGGTGAAGGTGTATGGGAGAAGGCCCAGCAGATTGATAGAGAGGAGTATGATGATAAGTGAGGTCAGTAGAAGGGCTCACTTGTGGCCTGCTTTGTTTAATGGAGTTATTAGTTGTTTTGTGATTAGGTGAATGACTCAGAGTTGGAGGGTAGAAAGGCGGTTATTAATTCATCGGTGCCCTGGTGATGGAAGTAGGAGGGCTGGAAGTAGGAGGGATGGGAGGATTAGTGGGATTCCTAGTAGGTAGGGGTTTGAGAATTGGTCGAAGAAGCTTAGGTTCATGGTCAGGTTCAGGGGGAGGGTTTTGCCGTTGTAGTTTTGTTTGTGGGGGTATTTGTTGGTGTGAATGAGAGTAGTTTAGGTTGGATGAGTAGGGAGAAGGTGAATCAAGTTAGGAGTATGATAGAGAATCAGGGATTTGGGTTTAGTTGAGGCATGTCATTAAGGGGGAGTGTGTCCCCTCTCTCTAGCTTAAAAGGCTAGTGCTGATGCATAGCTTCTTAATGGTTAGGATGATACTAGTGAGGATCAGGCTTCAAAGTGTTTTAGGGGGGTGGATTCTACTACAATGGGTATATAGCTGTGGTTAGCCCCACAGATTTCTGAGCATTGTCCATAAAACACTCCAGGTCGGGTAGTGATAAAGGAAGTTTGGTTTAGTCGTCCTGGGATTGCATCTGTTTTTACTCCAAGGGTTGGTACGGCTCATGAATGGAGGACGTCGTCAGCGGTGATGATTACTCGGATGGGGGATTCTATTGGGATTACAATGCGGTGATCGACTTCTAGTAGGCGGAAGTGACCTATGGGTAAGTCTGTTACGGGGATTATGTAGGAGTCAAATGAGAGGTCTTTGAAGTCTGTATATTCGTAAGTTCAGTATCATTGGTGTCCGATAGCTTTTAGAGTGAGGTCTGGCTCATCGATTTCGTCTATTATGTAGAGGATTTGGAGGGAGGGAAGAGCAAGTAGGACTAGTACAATGGCGGGTAGAATAGTTCAAATTAGTTCAACTTCTTGGGCATCTACGGTATTTGATGATAATTTTTCTATGAGCATGAGGGTTAAAAGATATAGCACTAGGCTACAAATTGCTAGTGCTACTATTAAAGCGTGGTCGTGGAATTCTACGAGTTCTTCTATGATGGGAGATGAGGCATCTTGGAATCCTAGTTGGGTGTGGTTGGCCATGTGAGATGTACAGGGGTTATACCTGTGATTTAGTCTTGACAAGTCTATGTAATTGGTTTACTAACGTCTCATAAGAAAGAAGCATTAAGTGGTTTGATGCGGTTGGCTTGAAACCAGCATGTGAGGGTTCGATTCCTTCCTTTCTTGCACTTGAACAAAGGCTGGCTCTTCAAAGGTGTGGTATGGAGGTGGGCAACCGTGAATTCATTCAATGTTAGTGGCAGTTAATTCGGGTTGTAATACTTTTCGTTTTGCTGAGAAGGCCTCTCATACAATAAACATAAGCATGATTACGGCTGTTATTGAGATTAAAGATCCGATCGAGGATAGTGTGTTTCATAGTGTGTAAGCATCTGGATAGTCTGAGTACCGTCGGGGCATTCCAGCTAGGCCTAGGAAGTGCTGGGGGAAGAAGGTTAGGTTAACCCCAATGAATATTACTCCGAAGTGTGCTTTGGTTCATGAGGGGTGTAGGGTGAAGCCTGTGAATAGGGGAAATCAGTGGGTAAATCCTGCTAGAATGGCAAAAACTGCCCCCATTGAGAGGACATAGTGGAAGTGAGCAACTACGTAGTAGGTATCATGTAGGGCAATGTCTAATGATGAGTTAGCAAGGACGATTCCTGTTAAGCCCCCAATAGTGAATAGGAAGATAAATCCTAGGGCTCATAGCATGGGTGGATCTCATTTGATTGTTCCTCCGTGCAGGGTTGCTAGTCAGCTGAAGACTTTAATACCAGTTGGGATGGCGATGATTATGGTGGCTGATGTGAAGTAGGCTCGGGTGTCTACGTCTATTCCGACTGTAAATATGTGGTGGGCTCAGACGATAAATCCAAGGAATCCAATAGATAGTATGGCTCATACTATTCCTATGTATCCGAATGGTTCTTTTTTACCCGCATAATATGCTACTACGTGGGAGATAATCCCGAAACCTGGGAGAATGAGGATGTAAACTTCGGGGTGCCCAAAGAATCAGAATAGGTGTTGGTATAAGACTGGGTCTCCTCCCCCTGCTGGGTCGAAGAATGTAGTGTTGAGATTTCGGTCGGTGAGGAGTATTGTGATGCCGGCTGCTAGGACTGGTAGGGAAAGGAGTAGTAGGATGGCAGTAATGAGGACAGATCATACGAATAGGGGTGTTTGATATTGTGATAGTGCGGGGGGTTTTATGTTGATGATAGTAGTGATGAAATTGATGGCTCCTAGAATAGAGGATACGCCTGCTAAGTGAAGGGAAAAGATGGCTAAGTCCACTGATGCTCCGGCGTGGGCGAGGTTGCCGGCTAGAGGGGGGTAGACAGTTCATCCTGTTCCAGCTCCAGCTTCGACAGTGGAGGAGGCTAGTAGGAGAAGAAAGGAGGGGGGTAGGAGTCAGAAGCTTATGTTGTTCATGCGTGGAAATGCTATGTCTGGGGCACCGATTATAAGTGGGACTAGTCAGTTTCCAAAGCCGCCGATTATGATGGGTATAACTATGAAGAAGATTATGACGAAGGCATGGGCTGTGACGATTACATTGTAGATTTGGTCGTCTCCTAAGAGGGTTCCGGGTTGCCCTAGTTCTGCGCGGATTAATAAGCTAAGTGCTGTGCCAGCTATGCCTGCTCATGTGCCGAAAATTAAGTAAAGAGTGCCAATATCTTTGTGGTTAGTTGAGAATAGTCATCGGTTGATGAAGGTCACAGGTAAGATGGCTGAGTGTTGAAGCGTTAGGCTGTAGTCCTTTTCACAGAGGTTCAATTCCTCTTCTTATCGACCCTGTAGTGAAGTTCATAATGAGTTGCAAGCTCGTTGATGTGCATTGAGGTGCGCCGGGGTCTTAGGCAGAAGCCAATAGGTGTGGCATTTAGCTGTTAACTAGAATTGTATGGGATCAAAGCCCATCTGCCTAGGGAGGCCTTAGCTTAATTAAAGCATCTGGTTTGCATTCAGAAGATACAGGTTAACGTCCTGTTGGTCTTAGTCAGAAACTAAGAGAGTTTAACTCTTATTTAAGGCTTTGAAGGCCTTTGGTTTGGGGTGTCGGTTAATCCTAAGTTTCTATATTATGGTGATGATTAGTGGGGAGAGGGGTAGCAGGGTGGCTGATAGTGTGGTTAGGATGGCGGTGGGGGTGTTTAGTGTTTTGTTAGTTCGTCAGAGTTTTATGTGATTTGATGAGTTGGGAGGGAGGGTGATTGTTGAGTGGTATGCGAGGCGGAGGTAGAAGAACAGGCTTAGTAGTGATAGTATAGTAATGATTGTTGCTGTTGGGGTTATTTCTTGTTTGGTGAGTTCTTGGATAATAAGTCATTTTGGCATGAAGCCGGTTAGTGGAGGGAGTCCGGCTAGGGAGAGGAGTGTTAATATGACAGTTGCGTTTAGTATTGGGGTCTTTGTTCATGAGATGAGTATCGTTGATAATTTGAGGACTTTGATTTGGGCAAGGGATAGAAATACGGTTGTTGTTATTACTGTGTAGAGGATGAAGGCAAGGATGGTAAGTTGGGGGTTATAAGTTATGATTACGATTATTCAGCCTAGGTGAGCAATGGATGAGAAGGCCAAGATTTTTCGTGTTTGTGTTTGGTTAAGTCCTATTCAGCCTCCGATTAGTGCGGAGGAAATTGCTAGCAGGGTAAGTAGAGTGGGGTTAAGGGATTGTGATGCGAGAAGGAGGAGGGTAATTGGTGGAAGTTTCATTAGGGTAGAGAGTAGCAGGGCGGTGGTTAGGGAGGAGCCTTGGAGTACCTCTGGGAATCAGAAATGGAATGGGGTTAGTCCTAGTTTAATTGCGATTGCTATTGTTAGTATTGAGCATGATGTAGGGTGGTTTAGTTGTGTGATGTCTCATTGTCCGGTGGATCAGGCGTTAGTTATGCTTGAGAAGAGGATTAGGGCTGATGCGGTTGATTGGGTAAGAAAGTACTTGATGGCAGCTTCGATTGCTCGGGGGTGGTGTGATTTAGAGATAAGGGGGATAATGGCTAGGGTATTGATTTCTAATCCTGTCCAAGCTAGGATTCAATGGTTGCTAGAGATTGTGATGCTGGTCCCTAGGATTAGGCTTGCTGAAGAGATTAGTTTTGCATGAGGGTTCATTAGTAGGGGAAGGGGTTAAACCATCATTTTCGGGGTATGGGCCCGATAGCTTGGTTAGCTGACCCTACTAGAAAATAATATAGAGGGAGTATGAAGAGTTTTGATCTCTTCTGTGTAGGTTCGATTCCTACTTTTCTAAGTTTGTAGGAAGTGAGAGGGTTGTTGTACCTCTATGTTCACTTTATCATAGTGATCCTTTTGTTCAGGCACGCTTCCTTAGATGGGGGGGAGGCCGGCGTAGCTAATTGGCATGCTAGTGTGTCAGAGGCATAGAGCTAGGGTTAAGGGGAGGAAGTTTTTTCATAAGAGGTGTATTAGCTGGTCATAACGGAATCGGGGATATGAGGCTCGGATCCATAGGAATGTTGATGAGAGGAGTAGGGTTTTTGCGGCTAATGCAATGGGAAATAACTCGGAGGGGAGGTTTAGGAAGCTTGGGTTCAGGAATAGGATGGTGGTTAGCGTATTTATTAATATGATGTTGGCATATTCGGCTAGGAAAAATAAGGCAAATGGTCCGGCGGCATACTCAACGTTAAATCCCGAGACGAGTTCAGATTCTCCTTCTGTGAGGTCGAATGGAGCGCGGTTAGTCTCAGCAAGGGTTGAGATGTATCATATTATTGCAAGGGGTCATGAGGAAAAAATGAGGTAGATGGGTTCTTGGGTGGTGGCTAGGGTGTTTAAGGTGTAATTGCCGCTGAGTATAATTGTAGATAGTAGGATGATGGCTAGGGTAACTTCGTATGAAATTGTTTGTGCGACGGCTCGAAGAGCTCCGATTAGGGCGTATTTGGAGTTTGAGGCTCATCCGGATCAAAGGAGGGAGTAGACGGTTAAGCTTGACATGGCTAGTAGGAATAGCAGGCCTAGGTTCAAGTCTGCGAGAGAAAATGGTAGTGGGAGGGGAATTCAAATGGTCAAGGCTAGGAGTAGGGCTAGGATAGGGGTGATGATAAAGAGGAAGGGGGATGAGGTGGATGGTTGGATTGGTTCTTTGATGAATAGTTTTACCCCGTCTGCGATAGGCTGGAGTAGACCAAAAGGGCCCACAATGTTTGGGCCCTTTCGGGCCTGTATGTAGCTTAGGATTTTTCGTTCTACAAGTGTTAAGAAGGCCACGGCGATTAGGATAGGGAGTATGTAAGACATGGTTATGATTAGAAGGTTTGTTAGGGAGGGTGAGGTCATGCTAGAGGAAGCTAGGGAGAGGATTTGAACCTCTGGGTAAAGGGTTTAAGCCTTTTGCATTTGCCGAGCTCTGCCACGCTAGCTGGATCCTTTTCTAGGAATTAGGTGTGGATGGGGGTTTCTTGGCAATTGAGTTGAGTTCATTGCTTAGAAGATTAGGGCGTGCTTGTAGTATTGGCCCTACTTCTCCGGTCCTTTCGTACTAGGAGGAGTATGTTCATAGATAGAAACCGACCTGGATTGCTCCGGTCTGAACTCAGATCACGTAGGACTGTTAATCGTTGAACAAACGAACCCTTAATAGCGGCTGCACCATTAGGTTGTCCTGATCCAACATCGAGGTCGTAAACCTCCTTGTCGATATGGGCTCTTGGAGGAGATTGCGCTGTTATCCCTGGGGTAGCTTGGTCCATTGATCAATTGTATTGGGTCTAAATTACTATTAGTACTTTGAGGTGTTGGTCTTGGTAAAGAGTTGTGGTCTTTATGTTTGGAGGATTTTCTTTTCTCCAAGGTCGCCCCAACCGAAAAATGTCGACCAAGGGCTTTGTATGGGTGAATCCAGTGGGGTGGGGTGGGTAGGAAGGTGGTCGTGATTTTAAAGTTCCACAGGGTCTTCTCGTCTTATGGTCACATTCTTGTTTTTGCACAAGGATACTAATTTCACTGATTACCCGCAGGAGACAGTTAAGACCTCGTTTAGCCATTCATACAGGTCTCGATTTATGAGACAATTGATTGCGCTACCTTCGCACGGTTAGGATACCGCGGCCGTTGAACGTTGGGGTCACTGGGCAGGCGTCACCTTCAATACTTGTTGTTGGCTGAAGGCTATGTTTTTGGGAAACAGTCGGGTCTTTAGTTTGCCGAGTTCCTTCTGTGGGTTTTAATCGTCTTGTAGGCGTTCCTGGGTTGGTTTAACAGTTTGGTTTATATATATAGCTTGTTGGGGTATGGGTATAGGTCGAGTACTGTTAATAATATGTTGATGTAAGTTTACGCCGTAGAGGAGGATTCCAGGTTACTCATTTTAGCATTAATTCTTCCATTGTCATAGGTTAACCTGCTTTGATTGAGGGAGTCAATTTGGGTTAAAGATTTTTAGTGGGGGAGCTTTGACGCACTCTTTTGTTGATGGCTGCTTGAAGGCCCACATTGTAGGAAAAGTGGTTATTATCCGCTGGAGGAGGTTGTATTCTTTTTCGATGGGGCTGTACCCCCATCGAATTGGTCTTAACCCCAACATGTCATAAGGTCGGGTAAGTGTCTTTAGGGAGTAGGTTAAGGGGGAACTTAAATTCGTTTAACAGGTAACCAGCTATCACCCAGCTCGGTAGGCTTTTCACCTCTACTAGCGAGTCGTCCCACTCTTTTGCAACAGAGACGGGTTTGCTCAATTCTAGCTGCTCGCAAGTAGCTCGCTTGGGTTTCGGGATGGCAAACTTTAGCTCACTTTGCTTGGTTGTTCTTGCTAAATCATGATGCAAGAGGTACAAGGGTTGGTCTTTACTATTTTTTGCTTAGAGGTTTTCATTGTTATTTCATCTTTCCCTTGCGGTACGGTTGGCCTCTATTGCGCCAGGAGTCTTTTCTATCGCCTATACTATGACGGGTATAATGTTTTAGTTGGGGAAAAAAGTTGATTCTTTATGTGGGGGTGTGAGTTGGTTGGGCTAGAGGGAGGGCAAGTCAAGGCGACCTTGTCTGTTGAGGGTATCTTTCAGGTGTAAGCTGAATGCTTTAGGGTTATAGCTACGCCTTGGTGGTCTAAGTGCACCTTCCGGTACACTTACCTTGTTACGACTTACCTCGTCTCTAGCCGGGGCAGGTATTATTTATGGGTGTTGGTGGCTTGTGAGGAGGGTGACGGGCGGTATGTACGTGCCTCAGAGCCGTCTTAAAGTAGGCTTAAGGGGTATGGTCCTATTTTACTGCTAAATCCTCCTTCTAAGGATGGGTTTCACATCCTTTTTCGTCTATTCTATGCTAGAAAATGTAGCCCATTTCTTCCACCCCATGGGCTATACCTTGACCTGTCTTGTTAGCGGGGGAGGGGGGCTATTGAGCTCACTGTTGTTCTTTCATTGAAGGTGGGCTGGCGACGGCGGTATGTAGGCTGTGTTGGCAAGGGGTGGTTGGGTGGATCGTGGATTATCGGTTATAGAACAGGCTCCTCTAGGTGGGTTTGGGGCACCGCCAAGTCCTTAGAGTTTTAAGCGTTTGTGCTCGTAATCCTCGGGCGGATACGTGGGTGTGAAGAGGTATCTAGATTTAGGGCTGGGCATAGTGGGGTATCTAATCCCAGTTTGGGTCCTAGCTTTCGTGGGTTGAAATTAATCATATGGCTAAGATAGTTAGGTTGGGTTTAGGTGGATCTTGGGCTTATGACAGCTTGGTTACATTTTAATCTTAGCTAGTATAGATAACATGTGGCCACTCTTTACGCCGGGTGCTATTGATTTGGGTTTCTTGTATGACCGCGGTGGCTGGCACAAGATTTACCAACCCTAGGGTTGCTATGGCTAAGTCAAGTTTACACTTATTGCTTAAGGTTAATTACTGCTGAGTACCCGTGGGGGTGTGGCTTAGCAAGGCGTCTTGGGCTACTGGTGGGTGTGCCTGATACCTGCTCCTTTAACTTGGGGAAAAGGTTGAGGGGCATTTTCACTGGTGTGCAGATACTTGCATGTATATGTCTAGCAAAAACCAATAGTAAGGTTAGGACTAAGTCTTTTGCCCGCAGGTAGTGTAGATACCGTCTTGGCATCTTCAGTGCCATGCTTTGGGCTAAGCTATGGGGGCTTTAATGTGGTGAGATAAGGGTTTGGTTGTTTGTTAATTAACAATATAAATAATGTTTGTTTATGGGGGGTTTTGTGCCGTGCAATTTATGTTTGTTTTTTATGATGAGTTTGGTAGTGGAGTTTCTCTAATAATGATTAAACATGTTAATGTATATATATAACATGCAATAAATGTTTGTATGTTTGGGGGGTTTTAGGCGGTATTTTAAATGTAATTTTGTTTTTTAAAAAATGTTTTTAAAAAATAAAAAAAAAATTAAAAAAAAACAAAGAAAAAAATGTGGAAAACTTCCTAGTTTTGTGGAGAAAATAGAGGAAGTGAAAATTCGTAAAAATATGTCCGGCAAGCATTCACTAAATAGCACCATTTACCGGGGGGGGTGGAAGAACCATAACCAAATGCGATCCAAAGTGCATCAGTGTCAAGATGATTCCCCATACACGCAAACCGTCTCATCGAGGGACACGAGAGGACTAGGATAGGACGCAACGCAGGAGTAGTCCAGGCTTCACTTGAATAGCACTCCGCACCCGCACTGTGAAGGGCAACCTGTGAAGAAGCCCCAAAGAGAAAAGGAACCAACAGCAGAGAAGAGATAAGATGCCGCGATCACGGACTAAATAGGGGTAGGATAACGCACAGATGACTTCGTGAAAAGTGAGGAGTTCAGGAGTTAAGCATGGGATGTGCCTGACCGAGGAACCAGAGGTACGGTGGAAGGCAAGAGGGGCGAGGGGTGTAGGGGGAAAGAATGGGCCTGAGACTGGTCATGAAGTACATTACAGGCAGGGGTTGCTGATCTCTCGTGAGGTGTACGATCAATAAATCCATCTGGTACGACTAGCATAACCAAATGGGGTAGATACATTAGTTGAGTATTATGTCCTGTAACCATTCATAGTTAGGTGTTTTGTGGGGGGAGGATGAGGATTATGGGGAAGTATGAGTTCATGTCCTAGAGCATTCATGTATAGTACATGGGGAGAAATGAGGAATATAGATTGATGCCCGTATACATATAATGGGTTTAGTACGTATATAGTATATATTACCGTGACCATAATATATGTGGTATATAAATGTATGCACGATTATACATAGTATACCCCCCCTGGGGGGGAAGGGGGGGTACACTCAATAGGGGGGTTAGGTTAAAAAAAAAAATT